CCTTTTGGGGCTTCTACTCTGACATAAAGTTCTTGTTTCGACAATTCAAAAGTGGGAGAAGGCTTTTTACTAATGAATCGATATTCAAAATCATTCCATTCGGAATCCCTTGCTTTATCAAAGCGACGGACTTCTAAATTCTCATAGGGCCCCCCCGGAATTCCTTCCAGAGCCTGTTGAATAATTTTTATGGATTCCGCCATTTCACTGATTCGTACTAAATAACGAGCTAATGAGTCTCCTTCTTTTTGCCATTGGACTTCCCAATCGAATTCATCGTAACACTCATAATGATCAACTTTACGAAGATCCCATTGTATTCCGGAAGCTCGTAGCATTGGTCCTGATAAACCCCAATTTATTGCTTCCTCTCCACCAATAATGCCCACTCCTTCAACTCGTTCCAAAAAAATGGGATTCCGCGTAATAAGCTTTTGATATTCAACAACTCCTGTTAAAGAATAATCGCAGAAATCCAAACATTTATCTATCCAGCCATGAGGTAGATCAGCAGCTACTCCCCCGATACGGAAATAATTATGCATCATTCGCATACCTGTGGCAGCTTCGAATAGATCATATAGCAATTCCCTCTCTCTGAAAATATAGAAGAAAGGAGTCTGTGCACCGATATCCGCCATAAAAGGCCCAAGCCATAACAAATGAGAAGCTATACGACTCAACTCCAGCATAATGACTCTGATATAGCTGGCTCTTTTAGGTACTTGAATATTTCCCAATTGTTCTGGTGCATTTACCGTTATTGCCTCTGTGAACATAGTAGCTAAATAATCCCAACGTGTTACGTAAGGTAGATACTGTATAATTGTTCGGTTTTCCGCAATTTTTTCCATCCCTCTGTGTAAATAACCCAATACGGGTTCACAATCAATAACATCTTCACCATCTAGAGTAACGATGAGTCGAAGAACACCATGCATTGATGGGTGGTGAGGACCCATATTGACTATCATGAAGTCTTTTCTTATATCCGGTACAGTCATATGTTTTCTTCCCCGATTCATTATTTCATGAATTGCTGAAAACGAAACGAGGTTCATCAAAATTCAAGATCTAATAAAGCAAATAATTCAAACGAATTTTCAAATTAACGAGTTTTTGGTTCCCGAATATCCAACTGATCAATTAATTCTTTATAACGTACTCTATTTTTCTTTGACAAATAAGCCAGTATACGTTGACGTTTTCCCAGAATTTTCCGCAGACCTCTCTGGGATAAATAGTCTTTTCTGTGCAATTCCAAATGTGAAGTAAGTCTCCGTATCTTATTGGTGAAACTGAATACTTGAAATTCAACAGACCCTTTGTTTTTTTCTTTTTCTTCTTGCGGAATAACTGAGATGAATGAATTTTTTACCATAAAAAGAATTCTTCTCTCTCTCTTTTTTTTTTCTTTCTTTTCCACAGATATGGATTTTACCGATCAGGAATAATGATAATGCCAGTCATTTAGATCTGGTACACACAATAAAATAATCTGGATTTATTCATAGACTACTTTACTATCGAATCCAATTGAAAATTGGATTCGATAGAAGGAGATGGTACATTTCTACACCCACAAAAGGGAATGATTGGGACTTAAGAAAATTCTGCCGATTCATTCCTAGATCCAATTGATATGATACATCATTGAATCAGTATCATGTATCAGAATCTAATGTAACACAACGTGTGTGTACATTTGTATACCTTTATATACCGGATATGACACGTGATATAGATATATAGGAAATCCACCATCAACTAATTCTGACTCGTGGATACATATGTATCCTTGACATACTGAAACGACTGCCATTATTGGTATTAAACCAGTAGCGATTCATACAAGCTAAATCTTCTAATCGATAATTGGGCCAAAGAAACAATTTGAATTGGATAAATTCATTTATATCTGTATCAAAATGCTTGTCCTCATCCAAAAATTGCACACAGTTCCTTACGTTGTTGCCATTGAAAAATACTGAATTTCTATTCACAACATTCTCATTCTCGGAATTCAAACAAATTAGAATTCTCAATTCTCTACGACGTCTAGGAGATGGAATATTTTCAGGAACAAGCAAAGCATAATTATTTTCATCTCCATTCACAAGTACCTTTCCATGTTGTGCAATGGATCTATCGAAATAATCTTCATCAACATATTTTTTTTCTCGGCATATTCGATTAGTTTGGTACTTATTCTTATGGACCAATGAAATACTTATGGTTTGATACATAATCCATTGTCCATCCCATTTTATAGACAGACGAACCGGTTCGATAATCAATATTCCCCTTTTTATCAATTCTGTAAGAGTTAGATCCTTCTGAATCAGCATTACATCCAGGCGCATTTCTCCTCTTTGAATAGAGGATATAGCAATTTCCCTTGGATTTATCAGCCTAAGCAGGAGACAATATACCTTGATATTATTTAGAATTCTTTGATTCAAAGGATCAGCCCATCTCAATTGAAAAAGCAAATACCTTTTCAGGAAGAAATCTAGTTCCGCTTCCTTATTGCTCTTGGATTGTCTTTTCTTTCTACGTTTTTTAATGTCTGATTCCGCGGAATCTTTTTCAAGATCTTTTTGTCGGTTTCGTGGATCTGATCCAAGATTCCCTTGACCCAGCTCTTCTTTTTCTTCTTGATTTCGATTCTCTAATTCAAGATATTCTTTTTGATTAGATGATAGACGAAGATCCTTTTTTTGATTTCTGTTGATGTTTTTATTTTCACTAATGTTTTCATTTCCATTCAAATTGAAAATAAGTAATTTGATTGGTATGATCCACGGTTTAATCTTATATGCATCATAAAGTAGCACAAATTCTGAGAAGAACCAGGGTTCTAGATTCGATATGGGACGATGTAGCATTTCTTCATTCATTCCCATCCAATCAAAAAAAAACCTTTTTTTTTGATTGGATGGGTTGATTTCTTGATGAATCGTGAGATAAAAAAGATCTTTCTTATCAATTATTTGATAATCATTAGTCCCAGTCTTAGTATTTTTATTAATGTTGGTTCCAGTATCTATATCGGTCCAAGTCTCAATATCGATATTCTTTCTAAGAAAAAAATTGAGAATTCTCCACTCCAAATATTTTCTATCCGGATTTTTCCCCGTATCAATAATAGACCCTTCCCCTAGATAATCATTAATAGCTATACCCCCGGGTACATAAAATGATTCGGGTTTAGGCATGTTGTAATTATATGGAATCTCTCGGTCTCCATTTACTTGGAATGGCGATCCATAAATATATGAGTCCTTCCTGTCTTCATAATGAATATATTTATGTGATAAAAGATCATATCTGTAGTGTTTTTTAAATTTTTCTTTTTGACTCGGTAATGAGTTCACTACATAATTATTTTGTTTCTCGTAATGAATTAATTGGTCTTTTTCCTTTTCATATGAATCTTTTTTTGAGTCTTTATTTTGAATCATACGACGTTGATTGACTCTATTTCGCCATTTTTGCGGTACTAATTTAGACCATCTAGTCTGAGATAAATTGTATTGATAATGACCCCTTAACCAATTTTTCCATTCATTCATTCCAGAATTCGGAAGTTTCTTAGACCTTGATTTGGCATCCAATATTCCTCGTGTCCCAAAATGGTCCTTTATTCTATCCTTAAGAAAAAGATATGCTCCGCGATATTGAAGTACAGATCTCAAGTAATACTTATTAATAATTTGGATTTGTGATAAATTGTAAAATACATATGCTTGGGACAAGGAAGATAAGTCACAATAAATCTGTGATTTATTATTACTAATATTAGAAAGAGACTTTTTTATAGTCGAAATAAAGTGAATTGCATTTTGATTTGTTTCATCAATTCCTTCTTTATTTCTTTCATCATTGGAAATGTCTTTGTCGATAATTTTTTTTGTTGATTCAAATTCAAGGAAAAGTTGTGCATTTATTCTGGGAATATTAATGTTACATAGAAAGATATCCATATAGATTCTTTCAATGAAAGATTTCATAAAATAGTGCCATTTACGTATTAATCGGGCACCTCCTCTTTTTGATATCTGCCAAATATGTTTCTGTGATTCCGATCTTTTATCATCACAACCTGTCTCGTTAGGACTAATCTTTCTATTTGGAGTTAGAAATACTTTTCTCTTGTCTTTTGTAATCCTTTCTATTTTATTTTGGATTGTGGTTGTCCTATCAGCCAGATCCTTCATTTTTTTTTCTGTCAGTGAATAATTTGTCCAATCCACAGATCTAATTCGAATGATCGATTCATGGTTAATCTTATTACTAATTATAGAATCTTTTCTATTTTCATTTGGTTCATATACTTTCCTCAATCCAAATAAGAAAATTAGATTTACTTTTGCAAACTCTTTTATTATTCTTTTTATAAATAGAACTGTTTTGAGAATCCATCTTGTTTTTTCTTTTAAGACCCTTAGAAACCATTTTTTTCTTTCTCCTAAAGCTCTTAGAACTAGAAAACATTTCTTTTTCACTTTTCTAATTTTTTTTTCGAGTTCTTTCCAAATGGGGTCAAAAAACGAAGGTCCTTTTCGGGGAGAACCAAAAGGTAGTTCAGTTTCCATCCCCCAGACTGTTAAAAAACCAAAATTTTCTTTTTTTCCTTTCTTTTTCATTCGATCTCTATGATCGAATCGTAGCTTAGATCTGTGCCAAGGTTTCAGACAGAAGGGAAATAGGATCTTTATTTGAATACCGTCTGTTAGCCAGTCTTTCGGAAATTCTGTTTCTGATAATTGAACACCATTATAGGTGCATTTAACATGCATTTCTCTATTCCACTCCTTCCAATCCTCGTACCACTCGGGGAATTGAAATAATAACATACGGCCGAGATTTTTAGCTATTATCAATGAAGGCAATACGATGTATTTTCTAAGAATCGATTGTGTTACTAACATAGAACCTCTTATTGCTTGAGCAAATAGAATAGTATCCCAATTTTCTGCTATTGCTATCCGTTCATT